GCATCCACGTCTGAAACGTATCTTAATGCCGGAAAGCTGGATAGGGTGGCCTTTACGTAAGGATTATATTGCCCCGAATTTTTATGAAATACAAGATGCTCATTGAAATTGAATAATAAGAAATAAATTTTCAGTACTAGAACTCCCAATATTCAAGGAATATTTGTACGTTCTCTTATCTCTTCTAGATCAATAGAGCTGTGGAAATCTCATTCCTATTATTGTATTTATTATGGAATAAATACAAGGCTAAAAAACAAAAAAAGACAAGAATTTGGGAGTTCTTGAATGGATTATCAAATTTTAAAGATATAACACTCTTTTAGTTCGGACGAGTCTAGTTAATAGGATGAAACTAAAGTAGTTTTGCATCATGAACTTTGTACTGCGCACATCCTTTAAATTTAAAGGAGCTATAGAAAGTTACATAGCATAGGAAGGGATCCAAAAATGGAATATGAAAGAAAATAGAAAGACGTGAAAGAGGAGCGGATTCTATTTGTGCTGTATCCAAAATGACTCTTGGATATTCCCATCCTTCAATTTCCATAGACTAGACCTTTATGTCTTTGAGACAACGAATGGAACCTTCAAAAATGAAGTAGTAACATTCGTTTTGACCAAGTGAAGTCCCATTTTAAACAAAAAAAAGAAGAGGAAACAGAATCAAACTTTTTTTACATACTTTAGAACATAAATTCGTTATTCATTTCATTTTTTTAACATTTGAAAAGGCTCTATTTTCATACACCTAGTGTGTATCATAATTTATACTATTAATGACTATGGATGTTATTGAATATGTATTCAATACGAATTGAATTAAGTTGTAGCTAGGCATATATAAATCTATCATATCATGTACCAGGAACCAGATTTGAACTGGTGACACGAGGATTTTCAGTCCTCTGCTCTACCTGCTGAGCTATCCCGGCCATTTTCGGCGCGACGACTTCTTAACTTTACTAAATGGATTGGGTCTATGTCAATTAAAAATTGATCGAAAAACTTTGTCAAGATAATGATTCGTATTGTTAATCCTTACAAGTTCCAAGGGGTCCTTAGTTTTGTTCAAAAAAAAGATGTTCATTTCTATGTGTATTATCTCTATTACAAGACTTAACTTGTAATAAAGAAAAACAATTCACCCCAAAGAATTTTGTAAAAGAATTCTTTGAATTCTTTGAATAAGAAAGATAAGGAATTTAAACCCGTTAACGAAAAGAGAAAATAGGATATAAATAATGCGGTAGGCAAACAGGCCTTTTTTGGGGATAGAGGGACTTGAACCCTCACGATTTCTAAAGTCGACGGATTTTCCTCTTACTCTAAGTTTCCTTGTTGTCAATACTGACATGTAAAATAGGACTCTATCTTTGTTCTCGTCCAATTAATCCGTTATCTATCAGACTTTGGAGTCAATTATTTGATCAATTCATATTAGGTTCTTTCTTCAATTTGGAATCGATTCAAAACCTTTTTCTATAGAAAAAAAGACGGATTCGGGTTATCATTAATCATTTGATATAGTATTTCAGTACCCCATACATATGTATTCTATGCATCGGGTTGTCTTTTCCTTTATTTTTCTAGAGTTTTGATCGAAGGATTCCTTTACTTTACCAAAAGTAAAGTGGTCAACTCCATTTGTTAGAACAGCTTCCATCGAGTCTCTGCACCTATCCTGTTTTATTCTGTCTTTATGAATCTTTTTTGTTTTCGTAAAACAGGATTTGGCTCAGGATTGCCCCTTTGTTAATTCCTGGGTTTCTCTGAATTTGAAAGGTATCACTTAGTAAGTTTCCATACTAAGGCTCAATCCAATTAAGTCCGTAGCGTCTACCAATTTCGCCATATCCCCTCTTTTTTTGATTCAAATGATAATCTTATTCTTTACTAGTTGTTTAGTAGTTAATAGTATCGTTATTTGGGGCATTAAGTCCGTAGCGTCTACCCCAAGAAGCATATCCCCCTTTTTGGGATTGGGGGAGATAAAGACCTATTTGTTCGACTTACATTCTATCATTTTTGTATCTGAAAGTCAAGATCTGTGTATATATGCCACATTTTTTATAAACTAAGCGACCCTCCTCTGATTTTTTCGTAAAATTGGAAATACTCCAACGGTCCATTCTTTCTTTTTTTTCTATATTCGTATTAATTATGAATAACAAAAGAATGAAAAGTTAATAGCGAAGATTCCAAGAATTTAGGAAATTCCTATTCCTCCGCATATACAATTGCGAGCCCGCTTAGCTCAGAGGTTAGAGCATCGCATTTGTAATGCGACGGTCATCGGTTCAACTCCGATAGCTGGCTTTTTTTGATTTCTTTGGTTTTTTTTTACATGATTGAGAATGTCTTTTTGAAATAAAAAACATGGTGAATAAGGTTTCTTACCTTTATTCCTTTATTATTGATTATTTATAAGTTTACAATACTTACAATACAAGGGCTAACAATTATTCTGTTATGTGATAGGAACTGCCAATTCTGAATATAGTATGAATAGAAAGTTAAAGCTCTGTAGAAAAAATCTAGAACAAGAAAAGGACTTTGTTCCTTTTCTTTTTTCTCTAGCTATTTTTTGTGTATATAATATAAGAATCGCTATTCATACAATCCGTCTACATTATTCTGTAGTGTATAATACAACACTTCTGTAGATTTTTCCTGATTTCGCATATTTATATTTCTCTTTTTCTTTTAGTTCAGTTTGAATTTAGGTTTACGAAATTTCATTAAAATAAGGAGTGTTTATGTCACGTTACCGAGGACCCCGTTTCAAAAAAATACGTCGTCTGGGGGCTTTACCAGGACTAACTAGTAAAAGTCCTAGAGTCGGGAGCGATCTTAGAAATCCGCCCCACGCCGGTAAAAAATCTCAATATTGTATTCGTTTAGAAGAGAAACAAAAATTGCGTTTTCATTATGGTCTTACAGAACGCCAATTACTTAAATACGTTCGTATCGCCTCAAAAGGCAAAGGGCCAAAGGGTGAGGTTTTACTACAATTACTTGAAATGCGTTTGGATAACATCCTTTTTCGATTGGGTATGGCGGCAACCATTCCTCGAGCTCGCCAATTAGTTAACCATAGACATATTTTAGTTAATGGTCGTATAGTAGATATACCAAGTTATCGCTGCAAACCCCGAGATATTATTACAACTAGGAATGAACAAAAATCTAGAACTCTGATCCAAAACTATCTTGATTCCTCCGTTGCGGGCGAATTGCCAAAACACTTGACGCTTCACGCATTGGAATATAAAGGAACGGTCAATCAAATAATAGATAGTAAATGGGTGGGCTTGAAAATAAATGAATTTTTAGTTGTAGAATATTATTCTCGTCAGACTTAAATCGAACTAAAATAACAAGGGTTCGAGCCTAAAGAAGATACCTGAGGTAAGGGGTCGATGAATTTGTCTCCCATTCATATATCAGAAAATCACGGGGATACTTTCATTCTTTGGCTATTCTTTCCAGTATTTTCTATACCGCAGAAATTTGGAATAGGGAATCTCTATCAAGAGAAGCTAGAACTGTTGGAATAAGGGTATATGTTGTTATGTGATTTGGTTTATTTCAGTCAGTAAAATTGAGAAATTAGGTGAATAGGTGAAGATGCAAAAAGGAGAGAGAGGGATTCGAACCCTCGGTAAACAAAAGTCTACATAGCAGTTCCAATGCTACGCCTTGAACCACTCGGCCATCTCTCCTACATAATGATTATGTCCCAGAAATGGGGTGAATCGCGAGTAATTCATATCAAATTGTGGGATGAGTATGGTATGTACAATTGCTTCGAATTCGGAAAATGGAGAAATTTGAATCAAATAAAGATAAAGATCTTTCCCTCGGGGTTGGGAGATAAAGATATTTTTTTTTACTCTTTGGTAAAGTTAAAAAAAAGAAAGGTATCTATCTCTTCATGCTTGCGAAGACGGGTCTCCCGCCTTTTCGGATATCTACGTCGAATTGGAATGATCAGCCTATATTTTGTATATTTATGAGTTGAGTCTATTTTTATGTTATTTCGTACTGTCCAATTCCTTTTTGTGGAATCTTTTTCTCACGAGAGGTAATTAAAAGAAATTCTAAAACGGCTTGCTACTTATGTCTAGATCTGGAAATTTTATTGATAAGACCTTTTCAATTGTAGCCAATATCTTATTACGAATAATCCCCACAACTTCGGGAGAAAAGGAGGCATTTACCTATTACAGAGATGGTGTGATTTGATTTTTTTATTTACCGCCCTCAACTCCAGTCTTAGGAGAAAGACACCTTAGTCTGGATAGAAAGGTTTGAAATAACTCTACGCTTGTTGAAGGTGCAGTTTAAAAATAAACCAATTCCTTCTGTCGTGTATCCTCGATTAATGCAGCCTTAAATGCTCCAATTGTCGATTCTAGCATTGAGCGAAAGGTTATCCCTATGGCATGGTTTTTGTATTGTAGATTAACCCCATTTCACTAGTACCAATAGGCGGCTGGCATGGAGGAAAAAGCACTACCCCTAGGAATCAACAACACGAAAACTTTGTTAAAAACTCCTGGATCAGGGTCGGAACTAAGAAGAATGGTTGGGACAACCAATATCCATCTCGTTCGTACTTTGGATACCCGTATAACCATCGAAGACTGTTGAAGTGACGAATTCCTTAAAATTAAAAGGGCGTTGAGGACAAAGAAATTGTTGGAGTTAACTTAACATTTTTATCTAGTACCAACAGCTTGGATGTTAAGAAAAGATCTTTTGCAGGAAGGTTGGCTAGAGATTTAGTGTAAAAACACTAGCCCCGCCCAGTTCATAATGAGACTATTTCTCTCCTTTTTGATTCTATGTATTTTTTTCATTATACACCTAAAGGAGGAGCCGTATGAGATGAAAATCTCATGTACGGTTCTGGAACGGAGATTATTTAAATCAAATACGACCGTAACGGATGTCTGCTCAATCCGAAGGAAATTTTGCGGAAGCTTTACAGAATT